ATAAGAAGAAATTCGACCGCCCCCTACATATTTTATACCTTCCCCTACAAAAAAACTCGAAATACCGACCCCATTCGTAATTCCATCAATTATTCGTCTATCAAAAAAATGAATTAGTTCAGCCAATCTTCTTATACCTTGAATTAAGAATGTTGCATAAACAAAATCGATATAACCACGATTATATGCCCAATCATATATCACATTTTTTATTTTATTTCCAAGAATTTGAAGTTTATTAGGAATACTTTTACCAAATGAATTCAAAAAATTCAAATTTTGTAAAGATGAATAAACAGGCTTATATAAAAAGGATGCTATAAGAATTCCCAACAAAGCTATACCGACCGAAAAAGTTGCATTTGTTAGAAATTCATACCAATTCCAACCCATCAAATTTTCTTTCTTTTGATGTAAAAGGTTTATAGACGGAGTTAACAATTTGGATAATATATCCAACTGCATTCCTTCTTGATTGAATTGAATGAAGAAAGGAATTCCAATAACTCCAATGAACAAAGTAAATATACCCAGTACAAGCATAGGAAATAGCATAGTATTGTCTGACTCATGAGGATACGAAAAAGTGTTTTTAGTACCAAAATTTGGAATAGTAATAAAAGGCGCCACCATACTTCTTACATTCGTATTAATACAATATTTCTTTTTATAAAAAAAAGAAGTCTTTTCATTATTATTCATTGTTAATAAAGGTACTAAGCGAAAATTTGTTTTAATCTTCTTTTGCCCCTCGCTACCCCATAAAGATATTGAATAGACCGAATTATTTTTTTTGCCACTGTAAGTTTGAAACTGAACATTTAAATGGCCCTCAAAAGTTAGTAAATAAATCCGAAACATATAAAATGCGGTTAATCCCGCTGTGGAACAAGCTATTATTGCAAAAATGGGTGAATACAACCAACTATCAGCAAGAATTTCATCTTTTGACCAAAAACAGCCAAGAGGTGGAATACCACAAAGAGAAAGTGTACCTAATAAAAAAGATGTTTTTGTAATTGGTACGTGTTTTCTTAAACCTCCCATAAGAACCAGATTCTGGCTTTTATTTGGGGAATATCCAACAATAGTTTCCATCGAATGAATAATGGATCCAGATCCTAAAAACAACAGCGCTTTAGAATAAGCATGAGTAATCAAATGAAACAAAGCAGTTCGATAAGACCCCATACCTAGAGCCAACATCATATAACCCAATTGAGACATTGTAGAATATGCTAAACCTCTCTTAATATCTTTTTGGGCAAGAGCTAAAGTAGCGCCGAAAAGTAATGTTATTATACCTATAAAAGCTATTAGATTCATTATGTAAGGTATAACTATGAAAAGCGGAAGTAGCCGAGCTACAAGAAAAATCCCGGCTGCGACCATAGTAGCGGCATGGATAAGAGCTGATATAGGGGTAGGTCCTTCCATAGCATCAGGTAACCATACATGAAGAGGAAATTGGGCAGATTTAGCAATTGCACCAGAAAATAATAGAAAGGCACACAAAGTAACAAATAAAAAATTCACTTGATTATTAGAAACCAAGTCATTGAATATTTCAAACAAATCCCGAAATTCTAAACTTCCCGTTATCCAATAAAAACCTAAAATTCCTAATAATAAACCAAAATCCCCCACGCGATTAGTTATAAACGCTTTTTGACAAGCATTCGCGGCAGTAGGTCGTGTGAACCAAAAACCTATTAATAAATACGAACACATTCCAACCAATTCCCAAAAAAAATAAATTTGTATCATATTCGAACTAGTAACTAATCCCACCATTAAAGTATTGAAAAAACTCATATAAGCAAAAAATCTCAAATATCCCTGATCATGAGACATATAATTGTCACTATAAATAAGAACCATAATTCCAACAGTAGTAATTAAGATTAACATAATAGAAGTAAGAGGGTCAATCAAATATCCAACTTCTAACGAAAAGTCATTATTGATAGTCCAAGACCATACAGATAGATAAATAGAAGGGTTATTTATTTGTTGAATAGATAGATAGATTGAAAAAATCATAACTATACTTAACAATAAAACACTAGGAAAAAGCCATATACGGCGCAAATTTTTTGTTGCCGTTGGAAATAGTAGAAGTCCTACTCCGATTAATATTGGAACTGGAAGTGGAATAAAAGGTATAAGCCACGAATACTGATATGTAGATTCCATAAAAATAAATAAAATTTTTTTTATCTTAATTAATTTTTTCTGATTTACCGGTTATTATTTATTTTGAAATGAAAGGAATCAGTTAATAAAAAATGAAAATATACAAAATATAGAATTTTCTAGTCTAAATTATTCTGAATCTTTTTCAACTCTTTGAAATATTATATTGACAAAGTAAGAGGTTAAAATAGGTCAAATGATATGATTCCTTTATTTTAATTGAAAAAGAAAAAAGTACTTTACTTTAATTATATTAATTATATTAAAATATATTACAATTCACTTTTCGGAATTAAATATTTAATTCTAATTTTTGAATGGCAGTTCCAAAAAAACGTACTTCTATATCAAAAAAACGGATTCGTAAAAATATTTGGAAAAAGAAAGGATATTGGGCAGCATTAAAAGCTTTTTCTTTAGGTAAATCTCTTTCTACAAGAAATTCAAAAAGTTTTTTTTATACGCCAAATAAATAATCCAAAATTTGAATCATCTTTATTGTTCTGACTCGAAAAAAAATCAGTCTAATTTTGAATTTACAACTCGAAAACTTCGAAATACATTAGAAAAAAAATTTTATTAGAATTCTAATAATTATAATAATACTTCACTTTACTTTATATATTTCTATTATTTATATATTTATTCCTTTTAAAATATAATAAAAAAAAAATGACAAATTCTATTAGATAGAAATCTATAAAAAAATATATAAACTAAAATCAAAAATGTCCAAAGATTTATAAAAGGACAAATTTATATTCTTAAATGTTTTGTTTTGAACTGATCAACATCAACAACAATAACAATATAATATTAAATTCAATTTGTTTCCTTTTTTATAATAAAATAAGAATTCCTTTGTCTACTCTTTTGAATATGCTTTCTCATTTTTAGGATGGGGAAAATAAGAATCCCCATCAATTCGATAATAAAAACGAATTCTCTTTTATTTCTATAATTTTTCTATTATTTTATACTATTTAAATTTGAAATATTTCTTAGACTAACATATAAATTAGAGTATAGAAGGGCATATAATTTGTAGTCAAAACTAAGAGGTTGTTGAAACTCATTAATAAAGAACGTTTTTGATGCTATCTATGAATTAAAGTCATAACTATCAAGTAAGTTATAACAATTAGATTTTATTCAAGCAAAAAATAATAAACTTTTAAAAACACCATTGTTAAATTAAATAAAAGGACCCTCTAATAAAAAAATAGACAAGTGGACGATTGAATAAAAATAGGTTGTTAGGTTATTATGATTTCGAACAAGCCGCTATGGTGAAATCGGTAGACACGCTGCTCTTAGGAAGCAGTGCTAGAGCATCTCGGTTCGAGTCCGAGTAGCGGCATGGCATTTTCTAAAAAGTAAAAAAGGAAATCCTATACTGAATTCAATTCCCGATTTCTATTATTATCCTATAATTGAGAAACTTTTTTATGATATTTTCAACTTTAGAGCATATATTACTTCATATATCCTTTTCGGTGGTTTCAATTGTAATTACAATTCAATTGATAACCTTGTTAGTCGATGAAATCATAGGACTATATGATTCCTCCGAAAAAGGGATGGTAGCGACTTTTTGCTGTATAACAGGATTATTAGTTACTCGTTGGATTTATTGGGGACATTTACCATTAAGTAATTTATATGAATCATTACTCTTTCTTTCATGGAGTTTCTCCATTATTTATATGGTTCCCCTTTTTAAAAAATATAAAAACTATTTCAATGTAAACGTAATAACCGCGCCGAGTGTTAATTTTACCCAAGGTTTTGCTACTTCGGGTCTTTTAAATGAAATGAATCAATCCGAAATATTAGTACCCGCTCTTCAATCCCATTGGTTAATGATGCACGTAAGTATGATGGTATTGAGCTATGCAGCTCTTTTATGCGGATCATTATTATCACTAGCTCTTCTAGTCATTACATTTCGAAAATTCATAAGAATTCTAAGTCAAAGTAATAATTTAGTAAATGAGTCTTTTTCTTGGAGCGAGATTGAATACGTGAGAGAAAAAAAAAATATTTTACAAAAGACTTCTTTTCTTTCTTCTAGGAATTATTACAGGTTTCAATTGGTTCAACAATTGGATCTTTGGAGTTATCGTATTATTAGTCTAGGGTTTACCTTTTTAACCATAGGTATTCTTTCAGGCGCAGTATGGGCTAATGAAGCATGGGGATCCTATTGGAATTGGGATCCAAAGGAGACTTGGGCATTTATTACTTGGACCGTATTTGCAATTTATTTACATACTAGAACAAATAAAAATTTTGAAAGTGTAAATTCCGCAATTGTAGCCTCGATAGGCTTTCTTATAATTTGGGTATGCTATTTTGGGGTTAATTTATTAGGAATAGGGTTGCATAGTTATGGTTTATTTCCTAATTGAAGAAAGGACCTGACAAATACAAAATAAACATAGGACAGCATAAGTGTATATACGACAACTTCGTGTAATCCAGTGCGAACCCGAACCCTTTAATGGAAATGAAGTAATTCAAAGAGTTCGCGCTGGATTACACACCTGATTAGAATATAATTCTAATTTATTTTACTCAAACTTAAGAGAAGAAAAAGAACTTCTTTTTAATTTTCAAATCATAATCATAGGATTTCCCTTTGATTTTTTGGTTACTCACAAAAACTATGGATAAAAATAATTAGATAAAAGAGCTTCAACTTTATCAACGGATAGTGAAAAAACGAAATCCGGATAAATACCAATAGCTATTATGGGTAAAAAAATACAGATCGAAACAAATAATTCTCGCGGTCCAGAATCAACAAAATAAGAGTTTGGTGCATTAAAAAGCCTATATCCATAGAACATCTGTCGTAACATAGATAATGAATAAATAGGAGTTAATATGATTCCAATTGCCATTACCAAAGTAATGAATATTTTTGTCATTAAAAGAAATTTTTGGCTAGTAAGTATTCCTAAAAATACTATAAATTCTGCAATAAAACCGCTCATGCCCGGTAATGCAAGAGAAGCCATTGATAAGATACTGAAAGTTGTAAATATTTTTGGAATTGTGATAGCCATTCCGCCCATTTCATCGAGATAAACAAGACGTATTCTATCATAACTCGTTCCTGCCAAGAAAAAAAGCGCGGCGCCAATAAAGCCGTGAGATATTATTTGTAAAATGGCTCCATTGAGTCCTGTATCGCTTATAGAACTAAGTCCGATAATTATGAAACCCATATGAGATACAGAGGAATAGGCTATTCTTTTTTTTAAATTACGTTGCCCCGGAGATGTTAAAGCTGCATAGATTATTTGAATTGTGCCGACTATGATTAACCAAGGAGAAAATATAGAATGGGCGTGGGGTAATAATTCCATATTGAATCGAACTAATCCATACGCCCCCATCTTTAATAAGATTCCAGCTAGAAGCATACAAGTACTGTAATGTGCCTCTCCATGAGTGTCCGGTAACCATGTATGTAAGGGTATAATCGGCGATTTGACAGCAAAAGCAATAAAAAATCCAATATAGAATAGCATTTCGAGTGCTACAGGATACGATTGATTAGCTGATGTTTCAAAATTTAATGTTGGTTCATTAGAACCATATAAACAAACACCTAGAATTCCCATTAATAAAAAAGCGGAACTTCCTGCAGTATACAAAATAAATTTTGTAGCTGAATACAAACGTTTCTTTCCTCCCCACATAGATAGAAGTAGATAAACTGGAATTAATTCTAATTCCCACATGATGAAAAAAAGTAAAAGGTCTTGAGAAGAAAATGGTCCTATTTGACCGCTATACATTGCTAACATCAGAAAATGGAATAATCGGCACTCTCGAGTAACTGGCCGAGCCGCTAGGGTAGCTAAAGTCGTGATAAACCCCGTCAACAAAATGGGTCCTATAGAAATTCCATCTATTCCCAACCTCCAAGAAAAATTTAAAAAATCGATCCATTTATAATCCTCTGTGAGTTGGATTAATGGATCGTCCAATTGGAAATAATAACCGAATGCATAGGTTATTAGAAGGAGTTCTATTATACATATACAAAGAGTATACCACCTAATTACCTTATTTCCTCTATGGGGAAGAAAGAAAATTAGGGAACCCGCAAATATTGGAAAAACTACAATTATCGTTAACCAAGGAAAATAATTCATGGTAAAAACAAGATACACTTGGACCAGAAAAATAGACTAGAAAAACCCGTTCTCAAAAAAATATATTATTTTGAGCGCGGGTTTTTGTCGATAAAAGTAAAAAAAAAAGGGAATTGTATTCAAGCAAGTAGGGTTTTTTTGAACGTATTAATAAGCTAGACCCATGCTTCGAGTTGTTTCATGCCACAAATAAACTCGAACACTCAAGAAATCCGTCGGGCAGGCGGATTCACATCTCTTACAACCCACACAGTCCTCCGTTCTTGGAGCAGAAGCAATTTGCTTAGCTTTACACCCGTCCCAAGGTATCATTTCTAATACATCTGTGGGGCAGGCTCGGACACATTGAGTACACCCTATACACGTATCATAAATCTTTACTGAATGTGACATTGGATTTATAATTGTTTTTAATCAGAAATTTTCGATCTAGTAAATTTTTATTTTGAAATGAATCATATATAATGAATCATATATTTAGATACCAGATGAATCAATGATTCAGATTTACCAGAATTATTCTAATCAATCTACTTCCAGATCGAGTCATGTGAGAGAGCTAAGATCCTTTGATTTCTTATATTATATTTTCGCAAACCTGATCATACATTATGTATAATATACACTAATTAGAATTTAGGAATATTCTAATTTCTATGGTTAATACTACGTATCAGTGATACTACTTATTCAACAAATTCGATTGGTTGATACGAGTTGATTTTCTGTTACGATAAATTGACGAAACAATAGCTGGTCCAATAGCTGCTTCAGCCGCTGCAATGGCTATAACAAAAATGGAGAAAATATTTCCTTTTAATTGGCGACTATCAAAAAAATCCGAAAATGTTACGAAATTCATATTAACCGCATTCAGTATAAGTTCAAGACACATAAGAGCTCTAACCATATTTCGGCTGGTGATCAATCCATAGATACCGATAGAAAATAAGTAGGCACTCAAAACAAGTACATGTTCGAGCATCATTGACCAACTCCTTAATCAATTTCAATTCATTTCAATAGACTATGACCAAGAATGCCAGGGATTCGATTGACTAGAATATAAAAAGTACGGAACAAAGAAATATATTGGTAATAGATCAAATAAAAAAATTTAGATTTTAGACATATTGAAGGAAAAAAATGAATGGGATAACAAATAAATGGGATAACACAGAATTACGTTTCATTTTGATAGCTGTTGCTAATTTTAGAGATTTTTTACTGGCGCGCCACGGCAATTGCCCCTATCAAAGCAGCTAAAAGAATTATTGAAATGAATTCAAATGGAAGAAAAAATTCTGTTGATAAATGAATTCCAATTTGTTGACTATTACTTAGCAAATCGTGCTCTATAATCTGGTTTGATCTTGTAGTCCAAATAATCCCGTACCATGACGTATCTGTAATAGTAGTCATTAGTAAACCAAAAATACTTGTACAAACCAGCAAAGTAACCCCATCCCCAAGGGTTAAAAGATGAAAATCTTTGTAATATTCTGAACCATTCATGAACATCACAGCAAATAGAATTAAAACATTTATAGCCCCCACGTAAATAAGGAGTTGTGCTGCAGCTACAAAATACGAATTTAATAGAATATAAAATAAGGATATACAAATAAGAACAAATCCCAACGAAAAGGCAGAATAAATTGGGTTGGTAAATAATACTACTCCTATACCTCCTAAGATAAGACCTAAGCCCAGAAAGACTAAAAGAAAATCATGTATTGGTCCAGGCAAATCCATTCTATGTAAAATAAGAGATAAAAAAATCGAAATGTTTTTCATGACCCTATTGAGACCAGACCAGAAAAAATAGTTGATAATTCATAAAAAATTTCTATAGGACTTCAAAATTTTTCTTTAATCATTAATCAAGGGATTTACTTTTTTTTATTTGAGGCGAATTAAAAATTGTTCGAATTGTATAATCGTCAAGTACTGATATTGGTAAACGACCCAGGGCAATTTGATTATAATTCAATTCGTGACGATCATAAGTAGAAAGTTCATATTCTTCAGTCATTGATAAACAATTTGTTGGACAATACTCAACACAGTTACCACAAAATATACAGATTCCGAAATCAATGCTGTAATTAAGTAATCGTTTCTTACGAATATCGGTTTCAAATTTCCAATCAATGACGGGTAGATCTATAGGACATACACGAACACAGACTTCACAAGCAATACATTTATCAAATTCAAAATGGATTCGACCGCGGAACCGTTCCACGGCAATTGCCTTTTCATAAGGATATTGAATAGTTATAGGTAAACGATTTACGTGCGATAGGGTAATCATGAAACTTTGACCAATGTACCTTGCAGCCCGTACTGTTTGTTGGCCATAATTCATGAACCCGGTGACCATAGGGAACATATCGTGAATATATATATGAATAATTTTATGTTTGTTTATTTCTCTTGTTTCATCCAAGTTGGGAATATAGGATATAATATCCGTTTACAGTGAAAAGAGTTGGGAAGACGTTGTTAATAATAGATTACCGAGAGAAATAGGTAAAAGAAATTTCCATCCAAGATTCAATAGTTGGTCCATTCTTAACCTCGGTAAAGTCCATCTTGTTGTGATAGGAATGAACAAGAACAAATAAGTTTTAGCTAATGTAATAAAGATACCAATTGTCGGTTCAAAAACACCATATGTTTTATTTATTTCAAAAAACTCAGAAACAAATATGTATGGAATAGAGATATTCCAACCGCCCAAGTAAAGAACTGTTACAAATAATGAAGAAACTAATAAGTTTAGATAGGAAGCAACGTAAAATAAACCAAATTTGATCCCCGAGTATTCGGTTTGATAACCTGCTACTAATTCTTCTTCTGCTTCTGGTAAATCAAAAGGTAATCTTTCACATTCTGCTAGCGAAGAAATTATAAAAATTATAAACCCTATAGGTTGACGCCACAAATTCCATCCCCAAAAACCATATTTTGATTGGGCCTCAACTATATCAACTGTACTTGAACTATTAGATAATTATAGTCGATGATACCATCACTGTTCCCATCGCTATTCCAGAACCGTACATGAGATTTTCACCTCATACGGCTCCTTGAGGACCATAACTAAATCTAAGGACCGGATCCCTTTTATTTTAGAGTATTTTTTTTATTTAGAGTATTTTTTTTATCTTGATATCTTTTTAAGATGGATAAGGTCAAAATTTCTCTTACGATCCCAAATTAGACCAATTGAATTCTGTCTGTTTTGCTTTAATAATTATTTCTATTTATTTCAAATAATTATTAAAATAAATTTAGTACTTCTGAATTGATCTCATCCTTTCTTTAAGAAATTTCAACAATCATTTTAATTTGTCTTTGTTGAGTAATAATTTAATTCTTCAATCAAATACTCATTGTAAAAATATCACTAACCCGGCTTTTTCACTTACGAAAAAGACTTCTATAGTAATTCATAAATTATGATATGAATTCAATTCTATCTATATGAATATGGATAGAGAAAGGAAAGAATAAAAGTAGAATAGAAAGAAAGACTAAAAAAAATGCTTTTTCTACTGTATGTAATTGTATTCCTTTCTCTTTTTTTTCGTTTCTATTCTTCTTTCTTCTGAGAAAATAAAAAGGGGACTTACAAAATAAAGATAAAGGATTATTTCGTTTCCAACAGTCATCTATTTAATCGACGGATAGGAGCATACTCTGGATCGGAATCGTGGGGAGTACTGCTTGATCATTTCTACCAACTTAAAGCCCCAATTCATATTCTTTGAATATTATGCAGAAATATTCTTTTACATAATCTCCATTACAAATCCTTTGTGTATCTTGGTGTTTCTAACCATCCACTCGTTTTTGTTCAATCATTTGTTTGTGTTAAGGTAATACATGTATGATAATAGATACAAACGATAGTGAAAACGCAATATGGTTGATCTTTTGAGCCCGCTTCAAGTTAGGATAACTAATCGCCTAATCTTGGGGTAAACGCTTTCTTCTGCTTTTGTTTATTTCCGCTGAACTTTCTAACTCTTATACATAGAAAATGAGACTCAATTTTTTACTGCGTTATATATATAAGCAGTTTTCTTTCACTCATATAACTATCTGATTTAGTTCATCTATTCGAATAATGAATAAAAAAATGAAGATATTTTCTCCATTCAGTCCACCCTTTTCCTAGAAAGAAAGAACTAAAGCCTTTTCCTAGAAAGAAAGAACTAAAGAGGAAAAAATAGAGAACAATTTATGTCTTAACGAATCGCACGTAGAGATATTGATAACACACATAAAGTTAATGGTATTTCATAACTAATCGATTGAGCAGCAGCTCGTAGACCACCTAAAAAAGAATATTTATTATTTGACCCGTATCCTGACATAAGAAGGCCTATGGGAGCAATACTTGAAATGGCAATCCATAAAAAAACACCGATATTCAGATCCGCTAAAACAAGGTGAGATCCAAAAGGAACTACTGAATAGCTTAATAAAATGGATATGACTGCTATGGATGGGCCAATACTGAATAAACGAGTATCTCCTCTAGATGGAAATAGATTTTCTTTGAAAAGTAGTTTTGCTCCATCTGCTAAAGCTTGAAGAACCCCCCAAGGTCCGGCATATTCAGGTCCAATACGTTGTTGTATTCCTGCCGATATTTCTCTTTCTAACCATACAATTACCAGTACACCTATAGTGATTCCCAATACAGGAGTAAAAGTAGGAATAAGTAGCCATATAATTCCAGAGGTCTCTTTTAAAAATTCCAATCTAGAAAAAGAATTGATATCTTGTATTTCTGTTGTATCAATTATCATTTCAACGATCAACCTCTCCCATAATGATATCTATGCTACCTAGTATTGTCATAATATCAGCCAATTTCATTCTTTTAACTAACTGAGGAAGAATTTGCAAATTGATAAAACCCGGCGGGCGAATTTTCCATCTCCAAGGAAAACCACTCTGATCCCCTATCAGAAAAATTCCCAATTCTCCCTTTGGGGCTTCGACTCTCACATAGAGTTCTTGTTTTGGCAATTCAAATGTAGGAGAAGGTTTTTTACTAATAAATCGATAGTCAAAATCATTCCATTCTGGATTCCTTTCTCTATCAACGTCTCGGATTTCTAAATTCTCATATGGCCCCCCTGGAATTCCTTCTAAAGCCTGTTGAATAATTTTTATGGATTCTGTCATTTCACCAATTCGGACTAGATACCGAGCTAACGAATCCCCTTCTTTTTGCCACTGTACTTCCCAATCAAATTCGTCGTAACATTCATAATGATCAACTTTACGAAGATCCCATTGTATTCCAGAAGCTCGCAGCATTGGGCCTGATAAACCCCAATTTATTACGTCCTCTCTCCCAATAATGCCTACTCCTTCAACTCGTTCTAAAAAAATAGGATTTCGTGTAATAAGTTTTTGATATTCAGTAACTCCTGTTAAAAAATAATCGCAAAAATCTAAACATTTATCTATCCAGCCATGAGGTAAATCAGCCGCTACTCCTCCGATACGAAAATAATTATGCATCATTCTCATACCGGTGGCAGCTTCAAATAGATCATATACTAATTCTCTTTCTCTGAAAATATAGAAAAAAGGAGTCTGTGCCCCAATATCTGCCATAAAAGGACCGAGCCATAACAGGTGAGAAGCTATACGACTTAACTCCAACATAATTGCTCTGATATAGCTAGCTCTTTTAGGTACTTGGATATTTCCCAACAACTCTGGTCCATTTACGGTTATTGCTTCCGTGAACATAGTAGCTAAATAATCCCAACGCGTTACATAAGGGAGATATTGTATAATTGTTCGGTTTTCCGCAATTTTTTCCATTCCTCGGTGTAAATAGCCTAATATTGGTTCACAGTCAATAACATCTTCACCGTCGAGAGTAACGATGAGTCGAAGAACGCCGTGCATTGATGGGTGTTGGGGGCCCATATTTACTATCATGAGGTCTTTTCTTGTAGCTGGTATATTCATAGGTTTTTCCTCGAATCATTCTTTCATGAATTACTGAGAGCAAAAATTAGTTCATTCAAATTCAAGATCTAATAAATCAAATAATTCTAAATACCTCTTCCAATTAACGCTTTTTTGATTCCCGAATATCTAACTGATTAATTAATTCTTTATAACGTATTCTATTTTTCTTTGACAAATAAGAAAGCATCCTTTGGCGTTTTCCCAAAATTTTACGGAGGCCTCTCTGAGATAAATAGTCTTTTCTGTGCAATTCCAAATGTGAAGTAAGTTTTCGTATCCTATTTGTGAGGCTTAGTATTTGAAATACAACAGACCCCTTGTTTTCTTCTTTTTCTTCGTGCGAAATAATCGAGATAAATGACTTTTTTACCATAAAACGAAATCTTCTCCTCTTCTCTCCCCACCAGCCCCTTTTTTATGGCTAGATGTTTTTATTGATCAATAATAATAATACTCGTTTTTTTGATTTGTCATACACAATAATCTTAATTTTGTTAAAAATTATATCCATTTAAAATTGGATTCGAATAAGTATACAAAAAGACGGTTTCCGCACTCATAAAAGATAAAAAATTATATCTAATAAAACCAATAAAATAAGATTTTTTTATCATTTTTATTTATAAATATTGATATGTCGTTAAATTAGTATCATCAAGCAGAATGGAATGGAAAACAATCTATGGGTGCATCTTTTTGTCTTCATATATACACTACAGCCCGGAAAATAAAGTCAATCTTTATTTCCCTTTTTTCAATACACGGTTTTGGTTAATTTTTAAATTGCGGATACATATGTAGCTTTACCATACTGAAACGACTGCCATTATTGGTATCAAACCAATACCGATTCATACAAGCGAAATCTTCTAATCGATAATTAGGCCAAAGAAAGAACTTTAATTTAATTAGCGTTTTTTTATCTCGTTTGCTTGTAGTCAAAATTTGATTCTTTATCTTATTTTCATTGCAAAATGCTGTATTTCTTGGCATACCTTTTTGATTTCTAGAATTCAAACAAATTAGAATTCTCAATTCTATACGACGTTTAGGGGCTAAAATCATTTCAGGAACAAACAAATCATAATGGTTTTTGTCTCTATTTTCAGCCATCTTTTGATGTTTTGGAATGACTTCATCAAAATTTTTCTTATCAACCGGGCCTTTTTCTCGGTACCTTTGATTAATCGTGTGTGTACTCTTATGACGCACCGAAATACCTATAGTTTGATATACAATAAACTGCCCTTCATTTTTTATAGATAGACGAACTGGTTCGATAAGTAATATTCCCCTTTTAACCAATTCTGTAAGATTTACATTTTTCTGAATCATTAGAATATCCAGACTCATTTCTCCCCTTTGAATAGAGGCTATAGTAATGTCTCTTGGGTTTATTAATCTAAGTAGTAGACAATATACTTTGATATTAGCAACCATTTTTGTATTTAAAGAATTATCCCATCTCAATTGAAAAAGCAAATATCTTTTTAGTAAGAAATCAAACCCCGCTTCCATATTGGTCTTGTATTGTTTTTTATTTTTTTTCATCTTTGATACTGCATAATTTTCTTCAATATCTTTTCCTTGGTTTGACAGAGTTGAGTCCAAATTTTCTTGAACTGTGAATTCTTTTTCTCTTTGATTTTGGTTTTCTAATTCAAGATATTTTTTTTCATTTGAAAATATTGATAGAAAAATATTTCTTTTTTTCTTTCCAGCGGTGCTTTTATTTTCCCTAACATTTTCATTTAAATTTAAAAGGAGCGATTTAATTGGTATTGCGCATGGTTTAATCTTATACGAATTATAAAGTATCAAAAATTCTGGGAAAAACCAAAGTTCCAAATTGGATATGGGACAACTTATTATTTCTTCATTTATTCTCATCCAATCAAAAAGTTTTTTTTTTTTTGATGGGTTGATTTCTTGATTTTGATGAAGCGTGGGATAAACAAGACCTTTCTTGTCGAGTTTCTCAATTAGTTGATAATTGTTAGACCAAGTTTTAGTATATTTATTTCTCTTGGGATGAGTATCGATATCAATCCAGGCCCCAATATAGATTTTATTTCGAAGACAAAAATTAAGAATTGTTAAATCAAAAATTTTTCTATCAGGATTTGTCTTTATATTTATAATATTCTCTTCTACTCGATAATTGTTGATAGGAATATCTATCAGCATATTAAAAAATTTTTGTTTATTTTTTTTGTAATTATAAAGGACCTCTTGATTATGATTTTCTTGTACTTGTAATGGAAATTCATAAATAGATGGGATCTTCTTATCTTCATAATTAATAAAATTATATGATAAAAGATCATATTTATTTTGTTTTTTAACATTTTTTTTTTCAGAGTTAATTAATAGGTTTTTTTCGTTTGAATCAAATTTCTTGAAATGTTTATGTTGAACTATAGACTTTTTATTGACTATATTTCTCGATTTTGAGGGTACTAATTTAGACTGAGATAAATCGTATTGATAATAACCCTTTAACCAGTTTTTCCATTGATTTATTCCAGAATTGCGGGGGGGGTTATGTCTTAATTCGGAATTAAATATTTCCTGCGTTCCAACAAAAAAATCCTTTATTTCATTCTTAAGCAAAAAAGATGTTCCCTTATATTGAAAGACAGATCTTAATTTTGACTTATATAAATTTAAAAAGTGAAAAAAGGGGGGTTGTGATAATTTATAAAAGACATATGCTTGTGACAAATAGGATAAGTCATAAAAAGTCTGTGACTTATTAAGATTATAAATTGATTTTTTTATAGTCGAAATAAACTGAGTTATATTTCGATTTGTTTCGTTAGTCGAAATAGGGTTTTTATAGGAACTGTATTTATTAAGAATTTTTTTTGTTGATTCAAAAAAATAGAAAAAAACTTGTCCATTTATTCTAGGAATATTACTGATAAATAAAAAGATATTTATAGATATCCTTTGAATTAAAAGTTGAAAAAAAAAATGGGATTTACGGATTAGTCGAGCCTTTCGTCTTTTTAATTTTAATGTCTGAAAAATCTTTTTTGGCAATTTCAATCTTTCATCAGCATAACTTATTTTGTTAAAACTTATATTTTTTTGTGGGCTTATAAATCCGTTTTTGTTGTCTTTTGGAATTTTGTGTATTTGATTTATGATTGTATTTGTTTTATTAGTTAGATCTTGTATTTTTTTTTTTTTCAATGAAAAAGTTGTCCAATTCGTCGATTCAATGTTAATCGATGATTCATCCATTATCTCATTATTAATTATCAAATCTTTTTCTTTTTTTTTTTTACTCAATTCATATATTTCGATTTCTTTCTCTTTCAAGAAAATTAGGTTTATTTTTGAGAGTTCTTTTATTATTTTTTTAAAAAAATGAATGCTTTGATTTTGAATAACCCTTTTTTTTCTTTCTTTTGAGTTTGTTCTTTCTTTTACAACTCTAAAACATTTCTTTTTCAATTTAATAAGTTTTCTTTTGATTTCTTTAAAAATAGGTTCAAAAAATGAAAGTTTTTTTCGGGGAGAACCAAAAGGAAGTTCAGTTTCCATCCCCAAAACTGTTAAAAAACAAAAATCATTTGTTTGTTCTTTATTTTTCATTGGATTATTATAAGTTTCTTGTCGCTTAAGCTTAGCTTTGTGCCAAGGTTTCAGACGAAAAGGAAATAGGATCTTTATCTGAATACCGTCTATTAACCAGTTTTTTGGAAATTCGTTTTCTGCTAATTGAATGCCGTTATAAGTGCATTTAACAAGCGTTTCTCTCTTCCAATCTTTTAAATCCTCCGACCATTCGGGAGATTGAAACAATAGTATACGACCGATGTTTTTAACTATTATCAATAAGGGTAGTATAATATATTTTCTCAGAATTGATTGGACTACTAACACAAGACTTCTTATTATTTGAACGACTACAATGCTATCCCAAGCTTCCGCTCTTTCTATACGTTCTTCTTCTTTTTTTTTCTCTTCGTTTTTTTTAATCCTTTCGTTTTCCCTTTTTTCTCTATAATCGGAAATCTGAAATTCTGTGTTTTTCCATAACAAATTTTGAATTTTTTTTTTCACCGGCGAGGAAAAAAAAAAATCTTTGTCTATCCTGTCCAAAAAAAGGGGGGAATGGCTATTCGCTTGAAAGGATTTCCAAATAAGCGTTTTACGCCTTTGGGCTCGCATCGAGCCTGTGATTATGTCTCGACGAAAATCTGATTGTTGTGAAAAACGTATTAAAGAAATTACCTTTGGTTCCTCATAATCATCGTTATTACTAATATTTTTAGTAATCTCTTGTGGATTATTAGATGTATTACTCGAAATATTGGGATTTCTTAGGTCATGATTAAAAATCACTACACGTTTGCATTTTCTTGAACGAATTTCAGGATTCCGTCCTAACATTTCTTCGATTGGGCCGTCTGCGTGTTCAAAATTGTTTATTAATTTATATGACCAGTGAGGAACTTTTTTTCTGATTTCTTTTAGTCCAATAGATTCGTTTCGAATTGCTTTATTGTTAGGATCATTTAAAACTTTATCAAATAGAAATTTCATATTTTTTTTTTGTCCTTCTGAATTAATTCTCACCTGTTTCTGTTCAGTAAGTAAATAATTTGTTTTAAAATTCAAAGTTGATTTTACAGTAAATTCATTTATTAAGTTCAAGAAAAAAAGAGTTTCTTTTTTCAATGATTTTTTATCAATTTTTTCTAATTTCTTTTTTTTTTGTTCAAATTCTAAATAATTTATAATAAGAAGGAGACTATGAATTTTATTTATCCAACCTCTTTCTATGTCATTTTTCTTGGCAATTTCATTTTTGATTGAAAGTGAAAACAATTTTTTAATTTGTCCACGGTAGGCTCCATTTAAAAAAGGGTCATATATTTTCGGTAAGTATTTTTTTTTTGTATTATCATTGTACAATCTAGTTCTTTTTTCGAGTCCATCCAGAATAAGAGATTTACTATTTAAAGTTTTGTCTAGAGTCTTAACTCTATTTATAAATTTGTTGCTTAGGTTTTTTCGTTTTTCTTCATTATTATAGCCCCAATGATTATATAATTCGTTGGAAGGGGGGTTCTCTGTTGTGAACAGAGACATTTTTCTTTGTATCATTT